CTACTTCAGGAACAAGCATAAAAAATGGATCACTCTTATATCTTTTATATTTTTCAAAATTAGAAACGAAAAAAAAAAGTGATTTTTTTTTTTTTTTAGATATTATTTTAATTTTCTAATATTTTAATATTAAATAATTTCATATATTAAATAAAATATAAGTATCTCGGATTCAATGAAAATTATTCAAAAGATCTTTCTTGACATAGAACTATAGAAATTTCAAATATATATATTATATATATGGAAAAAAATTGCGTCCAATAGGATTTGAACCTATACCAAAGGTTTAGAAGACCTATGTCCTATCCATTAGACAATGGACGCCTTTCATTCCTATTTGTTTTCGTATTTTTTACTTCGGATCTATTGTTCGTAAAAAAAAAATAGCGGATTGCATGTGATAAAATTTCGGCAATTGCGTATTCAATTCAATGATAGATTAAGATGAAATTATTAATTAAATTTTTAAAATAATAAAAAGAGAAAGCGGGTAGCGGGAATCGAACCCGCATCGTTAGCTTGGAAGGCTAGGGGTTATAGTCGACGTCGATTCATCATTTTTAACGTCTCTAATTCAAAACCGAACATGAAACTTTTATTTCATTCGGCTCCTTTATGGTAGATGGATAATTTCCCCGATTTAAGACGTAAATGAAAAAAAAAATTGACCCATAACATCTATGTCAGCCTTTACTGTCTGAATACATTTAAAACTACTCGCTTTCTAGATGATCCCTCTAGAAGAGGAGGATTATAACACCCTTTCTAGTTACTTCGTTCTCTATTTCTATTTGAACGAATCCTGAGGAAAAGAATTTTCTTTCCACCGAGCTAAACAATATATCGATGTCTCTAGTAAACCAAAGCCATCGTTTAATAGCTATTTTGCTTCAATCTCCCCGCTAAAAAAAAAAAAAATAGAAAATTGAAGATTTAGTTACGACTAGAAAAAAGCTTTCTTCATCCATAGATCCTTTTACTCATTCAATTGGAAGTAGTGATCCAATAAAAAAATTATGTTTCGTAATTTCATAATCCAATTTTTCAATTGCTAATTGATCCTTGTATAAAATATAAAAAGCACGAGAATGTATATTCTTCCTCGAATCTGTCATTGAGAGGTAAAGAATTAAATCCTTTGTAAGAAATAAAGTTTTTTTTTTCGGAATATGAAGAAAACCGAAGGACCCCTTAACTATGTAAGGGGTTATATAGAACGAATCACACTTTTACCACTAAACTATACCCGCTACAATGCGATTATTATCTATAAATGGATCTTTTGTCGAATCGGATGGAATCAATACAGGATCAGACAAGAATTATTTAAAATGAAGTGTTGACGTGTTTTGTTGGGTACTTAATGCGATTAAGAAAAGGGTGCGGGTGCTTATAAAAAAAAACTTTTCTTTTGCTATAGGAGTTTTGACAGATACGGCTCAGCAAAATCACTTAAGTCATAACATCAAAATGCATTGTGCAAGAATCCAGTGTTTTTATTCTAGTCCAGTACATATAAAATAATAATAAAAAATCAGAATAGAAAGAATGCTCCTTCTAATTTAAGATTTCTTATTGTTGTTGCTTCAATAACATTTTTTAATTCAGCTAATTATCTATGATTATGATTCAGTGGAACAAAAAAAGGCCCGGCTAGGTACTGACCCGGCCAGGCCATGGAAAAGCCCTTATCGGACAAAAATAACGAGGTATTCTTTTTTTTATCAGAAATTTTTCTTTCAAGCCCGTACTTTAGAGTTGGAATTGCTGATAAACGTGATATATATATATATAATTATATAAATTATAGAACTTTTATTTTTATTAGAATTAAATTAGAATTAAATAGATTGAATAAACTCTCTTTTTAAGATTTTTAAGATATAAGTCGATTTTAATAAGGATAAAGAGAGAATTTCAATCTTTACTTAATATGTAATGTAACATGTAACATAGTTATTATCCGTTTTCAATTGGGAGAGATGGCTGAGTGGACTAAAGCGTCGGATTGCTAATCCGTTGTACGAGTTATTCGTACCGAGGGTTCGAATCCCTCTCTTTCCGTTTCCCTGGATCGCTTGATATTTTAGTTATCTTTCGATCAAGGAAAAGTCTTATTTGATCCTTATTCTTCACGTCCAGGATTACGTCCTGGATCATTAGATAAGAATCCGAAGATGAAGAGAGAAACAAAGAATATTACTACTGTGTAAACGAAGAGTTTGAGAGTAAGCATTACACAATCTCCAAGATCTTTTTTTTTTTTTTTAGAGAATAGATTCTCCATTTTTATATCACATATAATATTTTGACACCATGAAAGGAAGTACTTTTTTAGTTTTTAGAAAGGGTTTTTCTTTAGTAAAATGAAAATTTTATTTTAAAATACCCGCAATACCTAATTGTGGGGTATCCTATATAAGATCTTTGACGAGAAAAGAAAAAGGTCATAATGAAGAAATGGGGTGATTCAAGATTTATAGCGGCAATTCAAGAATTTCAATGTTTCAACTAAAGGTTCATACTCTAAGACTTATATGGTTTTAGCAATTGTTATAATTTTTTTCTTGAATACTTGAATAAATAATTAAGTTTGCTAGGACAGTATTCCAAATTTCATCGAAAACTTACAGCAGCTTGCCAAACAAAGGCTAAAAGAAAAAACAGCAAAGGTATGACCGGCATAAAATCGACAATTGGATTTAAAAAAGAGTAGGCCTCGGGTAATTTGGCCAAGAAAAAACTACTCGAATAAAGGGCAGAGTTAAGACAGATACCGATCAAACTAAAAATATTAAGCATAACAAAGATTTTTTTCTTGGAGATAATTGTATTTTGATTGAGTTATTGATATAAGGCAAAAAATAATGAAGAAAGTAAAGTAGACCAAAAAATCCTCTCAACCCACTCACCCAATCAAAAGCCTTCAATTCTAAAATAAGAAATCATACGTTTATACAATACAATATCTTAATTAAATTCTATGTAATGATCAATCAAGTCCAGTTTAATTCTATATTATACCTACACGTAGCAAAATCCTATCAACAATATAGTGCATAGATATGTATTTGCATTGGAATTGACGAATAACCAACACTCATATTAGTGTTTATTAGCGCAGAATTCAAATTTAAATGGGGCGTGGCCAAGTGGTAAGGCAACGGGTTTTGGTCCCGCTATTCGGAGGTTCGAATCCTTCCGTCCCAGAGCACCCATTATATCCGGAAAACTCTTGCTTTTTTGAACAAGACTCTCTTTAAGATCTTTAATTTGAATTTAAGAGTGGAGTAGTGGCTAGAATATGATTCTTGTTTCTAATTTTTACTTATTCTTCTCTGATTCAGCGAAGAATATTTTTTTCTCAAATTGAATTGCGTTCGAATGAGACAGATCTGAATCTCATTAACAAACGAGCAAGTAAATTACATATGTAACAGATCTGTTTTCTTTGTACCGAGTTTTTTGGCATTTTTTGTTTGGGTATAAGAGTTCTATAAATTGTTGTAAAATTTGAATTAGTCATACATTCTATTAAATTTTAAAATTTAATTTTTTTGGGGGGTCTAGAAAGGTTACAGAAAACTTATGGAACCTCAAGTCAAGTACAATGCATGGTATGTATTGTTAGCATTCTATTTCCGTAACAACGGCCTTTGTTTGTATTTTGTGAAAAAAAAAAACTTATGATCACTTAAATTGGAATTGTCAATTATAGAATATCCGGGATTAAATTACTTGCAGTGACAGTTCTTCCATTTATTTGATAACTATGGGATTAAAAAATTAGTGCTGAGACGTTTTCAGAAACTAACTACCCATTCATATCTATTTCTATTATAGATATATAGAAGGACAAAAGTAAAGTATAGATTTATTATTATTTAGCGATCGAACTAATGACTATTCACGATTTCATAATTGAATCAATTAAATACTAGTTCCAAACTAGAGGAATGTTATGGTAAAACTTCGTTTGAAACGATGTGGTAGAAAGCAACGTGCGACTTGAAGGACATGATCAGCTGTGGATGTAATAATCCACCATTTTATTATGAATAAAAGTGCTCTTGACTCGACATCCTTTGTTCTGCTCGACTAGAACCCATCAGTTTTTTCTTGGGTTGTAATGTAAAAAAGGGGGTAATTTACATGATGGAGCTCGAGTAGAAAGTATTGATTCATTTCTCAAGGGTAAGGGTCTAGGGTTAGTGTCAATTAATAAGTTTGAACAACTTCGTAAATATAGCTTCTATATAGAAATTGAAAGGATTCAATTTGAGAAAGTTTCAAATCTAAATCTAAAATAAAAGTCAAATTTGTTGGACTTGGTAAAACTTTTTCAATCAAAAGTGGAACACGCGTGAATCAACCGTTCTGATGATTCTTTGATAGAAAGAACTCACAAAAAAGGTATGTTGCTGCCATTTTGCAAGGATTAAGGATCACCGAAGTAATGTCTAAACCCAATGATTCAAACAGAAGATAAAGGATCCTGGAACAAGGAAACACCATTTTTCATTGTCTCAACAACTAAATCTGAAGAATAAAACAGATTCTAAACGAGACAAGAAGGGGGCTAGAGACCACTCAAAAAATGAAATAGCTTAGGGATTGTGAGCTATTTGAGAGTTATCCCACTTGAGTTATGAGTACAATTTTTTGTTTTACATTTCTAAATGAAAAACATTTTAATCTTTAATCATAGTCTAATTGATTTGATGATTTTATGGATCTATTTGCCATTCTAATTTTATACATAGACATAACCTCGAATTTTTTTCTCGAGCCGTACGAGGATAAAACTTCTTATACGTTTCTAGGGGGGGTATTTTCATCTATCCCAATGAGCCGTCTATCGAATCGTTGCAATTGATGTTCGATCCCGAAGAGAGGGGAGAGATCTCCGGAAAGTTGGTTTTTATGATCCGATAAAGAATCAAACTTATTCAAATGTTCCTGCTATTCTATATTTCCTTGAAAAAGGCGCTCAACCTACAGGGACTGTTCATGATATTTCAAAGAAAGCAGAGGTTTTTACGGAACTTCCCTTTAATCAAACAAAATTCAAATAATGAAATACAAAGAGTATAAGCTTTTCTCTACTTCTCTCCTATGCTCCGCCTTTTCGTATTGTTCCCATAGAATCCCCTGTTCTAGTGGTATTGGTATATAACGACAAAAAGAGAAGGTGGATATTCCCAAAATCGAGGGACTAGATGAAGAAATTGGATCTCGAAATATAAAATTATGACATTATCTGCAATCGACTGGTTTTCGTTGGAACTCTACTAACAAATAATAATAACCACGGAATCAAACTTGCTTATTCGCTCAACTTATATTGATTGAATAACTCGGATTTTTTTTTACTACTTTTTTATTCCTTGATCTACTATCTACACCTTTTTGCATCTATGTAGTGCCAATCCAACACCAGTCCTTATAGTTAATATTTAAATTTTTCCGTTTTCACCACTGTATTCTTTTCGTAACATTTCTATTGACAACAGTGTATCGAACAAATATAATTTGATCGTGTATAAGTATAAATCTTTTCGTGCCATAGGTTCGGTTTTTTATTTTACTTCATTCAATTGATGGGTTCGTTGAATTCGCTGTGATACAATAATTTTTTATTGGAGTGAAAAAAAAAAAAAAAAAGAAAGGGAGGTTGATCCGTTTGTCTATTTCTATCTATTCTAAATTCTAATTATATTTTAATTTAGTATATTTGCATCTGATCTCTTCATTTTTATGTTCAGTTCAGAAGCGATTAAAATTTGAGATTTATTTTTTTATTCTTAGTTTAAAATGTTTTGATTGTGTCATGGCACTCAAATTTCGTTATATTTTTTTTACTGTATTGGCATTTACACATCCTAATTGTTTTTAGATTTTTGGGTTGCTAACTCAACGGTAGAGTACTCGGCTTTTAAGTGCGGCTAGTATCGTTTACACATTTGGATGAAGCAAGGGATTCGTCCATACCATTGGTAGAGTTTGTAAGACCACGACTGATCCTGAAAGGGAATGAATGGAAAAAATAGCATGTCGTAGCAATAGATAATTCTGAGAATATTGCATTCTTACCGGATCGGTATAAAGACTTGTTTGAAGGCTTGGATCGGGGCGGAACAAAATGAATTAAAAGTTGGGTCGAGTAAATAAATGGATAGAGCCCTATGGCTCTAATTATAGGGAAACAAAAAAGCAACCGGCTTCTGTTCTTAACTTTGAATGATTACCCGATCTAATTAGATAGACGTTAAAAATGGATTAGTGCCTGATGCGGGAACGGCTTCTCCTATGAGTGGATTATCCTTTTTTTTAATGAATCCTAACTATGTCGCTATTCTCCATTATGCATTTTATGCATTGGAGAGGGATGTGTAGAAGAAGCAGTATATTGATAAAGATAATCCTTTCCAAAATCAAAAGAGCGATTGGGTTTAAAAAACAAAAGATTTCTAACTATCTTGTTATCCTATAACGAACATAAACCTATTAGATGAAAAAAAAAAGGATAGAGAGTCCGTTGATGAGTTTACCTGTCTCCGAGGTATATATTATTTTATTATTATATTACCTTGTTTTGACCGTATCGCACTATGTATCATTTGATAATCCAAGAAGTATCTTATGCCTATCTTTGGTTCAAATCTAATTTCAAATGGGGGAATTTCAACGATATTTTGAACTCGATAAATTTTTGAAACAGGACTTCCTATATCCGCTTATCTTTCAAGAGTATATTTATGCACTGGCTCATGATCATGTTTTAAATAGATTCATTTTGGTGGATAATTTTGGTTATGATAATAAATCCAGTTCACTAATGGTGAAACGTTTAATTACTCGAATGTCTCAACAGAATCCTTTGCTTATTTCTGCTAATGATTCAAACCAAAACCAATTGTTGGGGCATAACAAAAATTTATATTCGCAAATGATATCAGAGGGATTTGCAGTTATTGGGGAAATTCCCTTTTCCCTAAGATTAGTATCTTCCTTAGAAAGGAAAGAAGAAATAGGCAAATCTCGAAATTTACGATCAATTCATTCACTATTTCCGTTTTTAGAAGACAATTTTTTACATTTAAATTATGTGTCAGATATACTAATACCCTACCCCATCCATCTAGAAATCGTTGTTCAAACTCTTCGCTCCTGGTTGAAAGACGCCTCTTTTTTCCATTTATTACGCTTCCTTCTCTATGAGTATCAGAATTGGAATAGTCTTATTACTCCAACTCCAAAGAAATCAAGTTCCATTGTTTCAAAAAAGAATCAAAGATTATTCTTGTTTCTATATAATTCTTATGTATGTGAATACGAATCCATCTTCATTTTTCTTTGTAACCAATTTTATCATTTACGATCAACATCTTCTGAAACTCTTTTTGAACGCATTTTTTTCTATGGAAAAATAAAAGTTCTTGAAGAAGTCGGTTCTAATGATTTTCCGCCCGTCCGATGGTTATTCAAAGATCCTTT